TTAAATAAATCTTAGAATTTTAATTCTTTTTTAAATTTGCAGTTTAAAATTTTTAAGATTTAAAATATTGTCGCTTGTATATGATTACATCTATTTTAAATAAGGGGCGACGACCGGCTATCACATTTAATGTACTGCCTAGATGTAACAAAGGGTCATCCTAGTTTGAAACGCGTCTATTAACTAATAAATTCGTAAAGAGAAAAACGATGCAGGCATCTCACACTAAATTTAAACCTATTCGTGATTTTACAACAACCGGCAATTAAAATCTAGCATACCTCCTTTTAATATATGGAGATAACCGATAGACAGGAGTTTTGAAAAAAAAATGCTTTTTGAGCAAAAAGAAAAAAAAAATTTTTTTACACGTTTTTTCGGATAAAAATCTAATTTGGCAGAAATTATGCAATAAATTTAGAATTTATTTATGAAAAAATTCAATTAGAAAAAGGTTCATAGAGAAATCTCTTTTTTATATTTTCAAAATATATACTTATGTAATAGTTAAGAAACCTATGTCATTGGAATAAAAATAAAAAAAGAAAAATAAATAATTGTTGTTATTTGTCTTATTAATTCATAAGGATACTCAATCGGTTTAGCCCCTAAAAAAGTTAAAATTAAAAAAGAATTAATAAATAATCAAAATATAAATTTTATACTAAAATTAAAATAACAAGAGACTAATTTATTTTTTATTGAAAAAGAAAGAGAAATAACGATAATAATTGAAAAAATTAAAGCTATTACTCCACCAAGTTTTCTTGGAATTGATCGCAAAATTGCATATGCAAATAAAAAATATCATTCTGGTTGAATATGAGGGGGAGTAACTATAGGATTAGCTATATTGAAATTTTCTGCATCTATTAAAATGTAAGGATATTGAAAGATAATAATAAAGAAAAAAAGTAGTGAAATTAAAGCTCCTAAAATATCTTTAGTTGAAAAATATGGGTGAAATGAAATTTTATCTAAATTTATATATAAACCTAAAGGGTTTGATGATCCCTTTTCATGAATTAAAAGGATATGAATAAAAATTAAAAAAGCTAAAAAAAATGGTAAAATAAAATGCATAGAAAAAAATCGAATTAAAGTATTATTATTTACTGAAAATCCACCTCACAGTCAGTAAGTAATTGTTTGTCCAAAATACGGAATTGCTGAAATTAAATTTGTAATAACTGTAGCCCCTCAAAATGATATTTGTCCCCAAGGCAAAATATAGCCTAAAAAGGCTGTAGATATTAAGGTTAAAATTATTAATAATCCCGAAAATCAAACTTTTTTTATAAAAAAAGAAGAGTAATAAATACCTCGAGCAATGTGAATATAAATAAATAAAAAAAAAATTGAAGCTCCGTTTGAATGAATTGATCGAATCAGTCATCCATAATTTACATCTCGTTGAATATGAGAAATTATGGAAAACGCAGTGGAGATATCTCTTGAAAAATTTATAGATAAAAATAAACCTCTTAAAATTTGGATAATTAAAGATATTCCTAATAAAGATCCAAAATTTCACATATATGAAATATTTGAAGGTGTTGGAAGATTAATTATAGGATTTAATAAAATTTTTATCATTAGTTAAATAAATAATTTTATTGGAGAATTATTAAAATTTGAATTTTTTATTACTACTAGTAAGGTAATTAATAAATAAATTATTATTAGAATTAACAAATTTAAAAAATTAAAAAAATAAATTTTAATAAAGTTTGAAATTTCAAACTTTATTAAAATATGAAATATGCTAATTGTAGGAATTATAAAAATAATAATTAATAAAGAAATTTTTTTAAAAATAATTTTTTTATTTGGACAAAGGCTAATTATATATATAAAAATAATAAGTATTCCTCCAAGAATAAGTAAAATTATTATTAATGACACCAATGAAATTTGAGTAATTTTATAAAAAATTAATGCTAGAAAAAAAGTTAAGAGTATAACAGATATAAGTATTATTATGGGATGAGATATAAACATTGTAATTACTGTTAATAAGGTAAGTATTTCAATACCAGAAAATAATATAAATAGTATCTAAATTTTGGGGATTTAAAGAGAAAAAATCTTTTCTGATATTAAAAGGTATAATACAACCAAATTTGGTTTACAAAACCAATATTTTAAAATTAAATTATTTTAACTTATGTTAAATTTAGTTTTAATTATTTATTTAGTAGGAATAATTTCTTTTGTCATAAATCGTTATCATATAATAATGTTATTAATAAGAATTGAATTTATATACTTATCTTTAATAGTTATAATATTTTTTAATTCAATTTATTTAAATGTTTTAAATATTTTTTTATTTTTAGTTACAATTGTGTGTGAAGCATCTTTAGGATTAAGATTGTTAGTAGTAATAAGATTTTTTTACGGAAATGAAAAAATTAACTCATTGAATTTAATTAAATGTTAGGACTATTGACAATGAGGTTTTTAATTTTATGTCAATATTTTTATCTTAACTCTTTTCAATTGATAGTAATTTTAATATTTATAATAATCAAAATTATTTTAATAGTTTCATCTAACAGAGAAATAGTTTCTATTTTTTTATATGTAGATTTAATAGGAGTTTTATTAATTTTATTATCATTTTGAATTTCTTTTTTAATAATTTTAGCAAGAACTTATAATAAAGTATTTGAAAATAAAAATTTTATTTTTTACGTAATATTAATATTATTTTTATTAGTTATTTGCTTTAGAATTTCTAATTTATTAGGATTTTATTTTTTTTTTGAGTCAGTTTTATTTCCAATTATTATAATAATTTTTGGGTGAGGATTACAACCGGAACGTCTTCAAGCTGGATTTTATATATTAATATATACTCTTTTTGGTTCTATCCCTATGTTATTAATAATTTTAATTTTTAAAAAATCATCTTTAATATTTATTTTTATAGAATGGGAAATAGTAAAAACTGGTTTTTTTTTTATTTTTTTTCTTTTAGGATTTATAGTTAAAATCCCAGTTTTTTTATTTCATTTATGGTTACCAAAAGCTCATGTTGAAGCCCCAATTGCTGGATCTATAATTTTAGCCGGAGTTTTATTAAAATTGGGAATTTACGGGATTTTTCGTTTTAAATGATTTTTTCTTTATGAGTTAATTTGAATAGGTTGGGTTTTAATAATTGCATCAATTTTTGGAAGTTTAATTGTAAGATTTATTTGTTTTTTCCAAATAGATATTAAGTCTTTAATTGCATATTCTTCAGTATGTCATATAGGAATTGTATTTAGAGGAACAGTTAATTTTTCTTTTTTTGGATCCTATGGTTCTTTATTGTTAATAATTGGTCATGGTTTATGTAGTTCTGGTTTATTTTGTTTAGCAAATTTATTTTATGAGCGCTTTTTTACCCGAAGAATAATTTTAATTAAAGGAATGGTAAAAATTTTTCCTACTCTTTCCCTGTGATGATTTCTTTTTAGAGTAGTAAATATAAGAGCCCCTTTAACTATAAATCTTTTAGGAGAACTTTTTTTATCTTTAAGAATCTTAAAATATAGAATAATTTTTATTATTCCTTTAAGATTAATTATTTTTTTCAGTGCTTGTTATACTATCTATATATACAGATATTTAAACCATGGAGAAGGATGAATTTTATGAAGAAAAAATAATATTTTTATACGTGAATATTTATTAATATTTTTACATTTATTTCCATTAGTATTTTGAATTCTTAAATTTGATTTTTTTTTAAAATGAATTTAAGTTTAATTAGTTTATAATAAAATAACAAATTGTGGATTTGTAGAAGAATTAACATTAAACAATTTTCATCAAATGAGGTATTTTACTAATATTAATAAGACTTATATCATTTTATAGTTTTTTTTTGTCTGTTAGACAAAAAAATTTAATAATCATTGAATATTTTTTTAGAAGATTAATAAATATTGATTTTAAGCTTTATTTTTTATTAGATTGAATTAGAAATTTATTTATTGCTATTGTTTTATTAATCTCAAGTTTAGTAATTTTTTACAGAGATAGATATATAGGATCTGATCCTAATAAATATATATTTTGCTGGGTCGTACTTCTTTTTGTTTTATCAATAATTTTATTAATTTTAATACCAAATATATTTATAATTATTTTAGGTTGAGATGGATTAGGACTAGTATCTTATTGTCTAGTAATTTTTTATCAAAGAGTAAAATCTTATAACTCAGGTATAATAACTATTATTAGAAATCGAGTAGGAGATGTAATAATAATTATAGCTTTAATTTTTTTTTTTAATTTTGGAACTTTTGACATTTTGTCTAATTCCAATTTAGAAAAAATTTGCGGAATTTTTTTAATTGTGGCTGGAATAACCAAAAGAGCTCAAATTCCATTTTCTGCTTGATTACCCGCAGCAATAGCTGCTCCTACTCCAGTCTCTTCTTTAGTACATTCTTCAACTTTAGTAACAGCTGGAGTATATATTTTAATTCGATTTAATTATTTATTTAAAATAAATGAATATTCAGGTCTTTTACTAAAAGTATCTTTAATAACATTAGTTATAGCAGGGATCTCAGCTTTTGTTGAAGTTGATTTAAAAAAAATTATTGCCTTTTCTACTTTAAGTCAATTATCTATAATGATAATTTCTCTTTCTATAGGAATAACTGAAATTGCTTTTTTTCATTTAATTATGCATGCTATTTTTAAATCAATATTATTCTTATCTGCAGGGTTAATAATTCATTCATTAAAGGGGATTCAGGATGTACGTATACTTAGAAACTTTTTTAGATGTAGCCCCCTTATTATCAGATGTATAATAATTTCTATGTTGTCCCTAATAGGATTTCCTTTCATTGGAGGATTTTACTCTAAAGATTTAATTGTAGAATTTTTTTTTTTTAAATCCAAAAATTTAATTAGTTCTCTTATATTTATTATTGGTTTATTTTTTACATTTTTATATTGCATGCGCATGGTATATTTAATTGGATTAAAAGGTATTTATTCTTTAAATTTTTTTAAAATACATTTTGATAAAAAAATGTCATTTCCAATTTATATTTTAACTATATTTTTATTAATTTTTGGAAATTTTTTATTTTGATTAATTTTATTAGAATATAAAATTATATTTATTAGAAAAATATCTAAACTTTTTAGTTTATTTTTATTAGCATTAATACTATACTTTTCTATTTTTGTTTTTATAATTAAAAAGCCTAAAATTTTTTTCCCATGGAGAAAATTTGATTTTTTTTATACAATGTGAAATATATCTAATTTAACAAGCTTGTTTTTTTTAAAAAAAACAAGCTTTTTTTTACAAATTTCAATATATGATTGAAAATGAATGGAAATAATAGGACCTATTGGTTTGAAAAAGAATTTTTCAAACCATTCTTTAATTAGATATTGACTAAACAGCCAAAATATAAGAAATATTTTATTATTAACCATTATTATAATAGTAACTTTAATTTATCTTTATAGTTTATATAAAACATTACACTGAAAATGTAAAAAAAATTTTTTTTAAAGGTATTTAACTTTAGGTGTAAGGCACAAAAAATTTTGATTTTTTAGGTAATAATTAATTTTATTAAAGTTAATAAAATATAGTAAAAGTAAAAAATACATTATTTATCCTATCAAGATAGCCCTTTTATATCAGGCATTTTACTTTAATAAAATGTTTCCTAGGTATGATTACATCTATTTTAAATAAGGGGCGACGACCGGCTATCACATTTAATGTACTGCCTAGATGTAACAAAGGGTCATCCTAGTTTGAAACGCGTCTATTAACTAATAAATTCGTAAAGAGAAAAACGATGCAGGCATCTCACACTAAATTTAAACCTATTCGTGATTTTACAACAACCGGCAATTAAAATCTAGCATACCTCCTTTTAATATATGGAGATAACCGATAGACAGGAGTTTTGAAATTTTATTTAAAATTTATGGAATTACTCTGTTAAAGGCATTTTTTCAAAATTAAATTAAATTTAGTTTAAAGGAAAATCTCAATAAAATCTTTATGAAAGGTATAAAGTATTAAAAAATTTTTCAGAAGATTTAATTTATTTAATAATAAAAAATTATTGAAATTTATTTCATCATTAATATTCTAGCTAATTTTGTGCCAGCAGCAGCGGTTATACAAAAAGAATAATTTTTCTATTTAATTATTTAAAATAAATAAAAAAGTAAATTTTTTGGAAAATTTAAGGTGAAATTTTTTTTTCTTTTATTTTTAAAAAATAAAAAAAAACTCCAACCTTAAACAAGGATTAGATACCCTTTTATTTGGAGCCAAATATTGTTAGTAAATATTAAACATGAAAGCAAAAAATTATGGCGGTATCTTAAGCTTTTCAGAGGAATTTGCTCTTTAATGGATAAAACACCTAAACCTTACTGAAATTTGTAAAGTCAACTTGTATATCACTATGATAATAATAATTTACTATTATTATTAAACTGTTTAACTAAATTAAAATTAAGTCAAGATGCAGTAAAAATTTTAGAATGAAGTGAATTACATTACTCAAAAGTAAAAATTATTGAAAATTCTCTTTTTAGGATTTGAAAGTAAAATTTTTTAATAAAATGATAATTTGAATTAAGATTTAAGATATGTACATATCGCCCGTCGCTCTTTTTACAAAGATAAGTCGTAACAAAGTTAAAGCACTGGAAGGTGCTTTAAAAATGAAATCAATTTAGATATTTCATTTACAATGAAAATTTGTTTATAACCATTTTTAGTTAAAATTAATTTTTTTAATAAAAAAATAAAAACTAAAATAAAAAAAATTTGTTAATTTTAAAAAAAAACCGAAGGGGGAAATTAATAACACTGTGAAATTAAGATTTTGTACCTTTAGTATTAGGGAATTTTAAAAAAAATTAAGAATTTATTTTTCTCGAAATTAATTGATCTAAATTGTTAAAAGTTATTCTTAGCGTTTTAATGTTAAAAATAATAATTTTTTAGAAGTGAAACTCTTTTCAAAATTAATGATATCTAGTTATAATAATCAATTATATATTGACTTTTGAATTATTTTTAATTATTAATTTCAATGGTGAAATTTTATGGGATAAGCTATAAAGTTAATATTTTTAAAAATTAACTTAATTACAAAGAAGAATTGAAATTTTTCTTAAATTTGTTATAAATAATTTTTATTATTTATTAAATAATAAAATTTCTTAATTAAAAAATTTAACTTAGCATTTTTTTAAAAATGAAATTATTAGTATAAGAAATTAAACAACTTGATTATTTTTAATAATTTTAGTAAAAATAATAAATAGTTTTAAAGAATTCGGCAAATCAATTTTCTAACTGTTTAATAAAAACAATGTATTTAGCTTAAATTAAATATAAGTCCTGCTCAATGAAATAATTTAAATTGCTGTAGTATTTTGACTATACAAAGGTATTGTAATAAGACTTTAATTGAGTGCTAAGAGAATGGAATATTAGAAAAATTCTTTTTTAAAATTAAAAATTGAATTTATTTTTATTTGTGAAGAAACAATAATTTTAATTAAGGACAAGAAGACCCTAAGAATTTTAAAAGACCAATTAGTATTTAATTTTAAATTGGTCTTTTTAATTGGGGCGATTAAAAAAGATTTTCAACTTTTTTTTAAAAAAAAGATCCATTAATAATGATTATATGAAAAAAATACTCTAGGGATAACAGCGTAATAATTTTGGATAGATCTTATAAATAAAATAGTTTGCGACCTCGATGTTGGATTAGGATACTTATTTAATGAAGAAGTTAATAATAAGGAGTTTGTTCAACTTTTAATTTCCTACATGATCTGAGTTTAGACCGATGTGAATCAGGTTGGTTTCTATCTTAATATTAATAATTATTTTAATTAGTACGAAAGGAATTTTAAATAAAAATTATTTTTATTAAGTTAACAGTTTTTGCATCAATTTTTGGAGTTATTAAAGTGGCAGATTTAATTGCCAGGAATTTAAGCTTCCTTTATGAATAATTCCTTTAATAATTGTAGGCATATTAATATACTTTATTTTACTTTTAATAGTTTTAATAAGAGTAGCTTTTTTTACTTTAATAGAACGAAAAATTTTGGGATATTGTCACACCCGAAAAGGTCCAAATAAAGCTGGTATTATAGGCTTATTACAACCTTTTAGAGATGCCATTAAACTTTTTAGAAAGGAAATAAATTTAATATATTACATAAATATAATAATTTATATTATGTCACCAATTTTAAGTTTTATATTAATACTAACAATATGAATAATTTTTTTTTATAAAAGAAATTTAATAAATTTAAACATAAGAGTAATTTTAGTTTTATGTATTTCCAGAATAGCTGGCTATTCAATTTTATGGGGAGGATGATCTTCAAATTCAAAATATGCTCTTATTGGATCATACCGTGGATTTGCTCAAGTTATTTCTTATGAAGTAAGAATAGCTATACTACTTATTGGTTTGTCAATTATTAGACAAAGATTTAATTTAAAAAATTTTATTAACATTCAAGAAAACTCAATAATAATTTTTAGATTTTCGTTTATTTTTTGAATTTGAATGTTAATTTGTTTGGCAGAAACAAACCGTACCCCGTTTGATCTTCTAGAAGGAGAATCCGAATTAGTCTCAGGATTTAATATTGAGTACGGTTCGTGATCATTTGCAATAATTTTTATATCAGAATATGGAATAATTATATTATTAAGTTTATTTTCAAGATATTTATTTTTTGGATTTTCTTTTTTTAAAAAAATTTTATTTTTATTAATTATAATAATTTTTGTTTTTATTCGAAGAACTTATGTTCGATTCCGATATGATAAATTAATAATAATAGCTTGAAAAGTTATTCTACCACAAACTATTTTAATTTTCTTTTTAATTTTTTTTTTAGTCTCCTTATGGAGCTACAGTTTTTGCATCAATTTTTGGAATTTAAACTTAGAAGAGAACTTAACAACGAAAATGTTATGTGTTTAATTACACCACTTAAATAAAGATTAAATGAACATTCATTAATTTTAGGTTAGAAGCCTAATATTTCAATCTTTAAATTTAATAGGAAATTCATTAAATTCATTAACAGTGAATAGCCTCTATTTTGGCTTCTATTAAAAAATAGAATATTTCTAAATTCAGGCCGAAACTGAACGCAAATTAATCGCTTTATTTAATTAAAAAACAGAAAAGGTATACACAATTTCTAAATGCAAATTAGATTTTATAAAATTTAAATACTTTTCTATTTTACTTTAGTCAGTCAATTATGCCCATTTTTCACTCATATAAAAGACCCAATATAATAATTAAATTTACCAAAATAAAAGAAACAAAAATAGATAGATTTTTGTTTCTTAGTAAAATTGGATAGGGTAAAATTAAAACGATTTCAACGTCAAAAATTAAAAAAATAATGCCAATAAAAAAAAATTTTAAGGAAAAAGAGGCACGGGAAAAAGAAAAAGGATCAAATCCACACTCAAAAGGTGATAATTTTTCTTTATTTTTTAAATTTTTAAATTTAAAAATAAAGAAAATAATAATAATAATTAGGGGGATAGCTATAATAAAGTATAAAAAATTAAAAATTATTTAATTAAAAAAACTTTTTAATTGGAAGTTAAATGTACTATATTATACTAATTAAATTAATAAATTCATCAGTATATAAATGTAAATAAAAAAAGCCACACTACATCAACAAAATGTCAATATCAAGCTGAAGCCTCAAACCCAAAGAAATGCACAGATGAAATTAAATTAAATTTAATGCGAAATAAAGAAACAATTAAAAAAATGGACCCAATAATAACATGAATTCCATGAAAACCTGTAGTTAAAAAAAAAGTTGAACCAAAAATTCCATCAGAAATGGAAAATTGAGCTTGGTAATATTCAAAAAGTTGAAAAAAAGTAAATAACACCCCTAGCATAATAGTAATTTTTAAAGACAATAAAGATCTATTAAATTTGTTATTTATAATACAGTGATGAGTTCAAGTTACCGAAATACCAGAAGAAATTAAAATTGTTGAATTTAGCAAAGGAATCTCAAATGGATTAAATGGATTAACATTTAGGGGAGGTCAATTAGATCCAATTTGAATGTCAGGAGATAAACTTCTATGAAAAAAAGCTCAAAAAAAAGAAATAAAAAAAAAAACTTCTGATAAAATAAATAATAATATACCTATTTTAAGCCCATTTAATACTTTTAATGTATGGTTTCCTTGAAAAGATGATTCTCGAGAAATATCCCGTCACCATTGGAATGAAGAAAGAACTAAAATTAAAAATGCAAAAAAAAACACATTAAAATTTAAATTATGAAAATAGTTAACAAACCCTAAAGTCAAAGTAAAGGCAGAAATGGAACTAGTTAAAGGTCAAGGCCTTTTTTCTACTATATGAAACGGATGAAATATCATTAGTTAAACTTCATTAATATAAAGAGAAATTAATGTTACAAAAACAAATCTTTGAATTAAAGCTACAGCAGTTTCCAAAATTATTAAAATTGTTATAATTCCTAAAGTTAATAAAAATATTATACTTCTAATTAAAGATATAGAAGATAAAAGATGAATTAACAAATGACCTCTAATTATATTAGCCGCCAATCGTACACAAAGAGTAATAGGACGAATTAAATTTCTTACACTTTCAATTATTACTATAAATAATCTAAGCATAATTGGACAACCAAATGGAACCAAATGAGTTAGTAACTTATTGAATTTATTAACAAATCTAAATAAGATTAAACTAATTCAAATAGGGAAAGCCAAAAATATTGTAAAAACAATATGGCTTGTGGTTGTAAATACATAAGGAATAAGACCACCAATATTTCTTATCAAAATTAAAATAAAAAGAGAATTAATTAAAATAATATTTTTTTTTTGAAAAAGTTTTAAATTGTTTATTATTTCTTGAAAAATTTTTCTTAATAGAATTTTTCAAGAAATAATAAACTTTGAAGAAGAAATTCAAAATAATGAAGGTAATATGATAACAAATAAAAACATGATTATTCAATTAGATCTTAATGTAGAAGAAGTAGATGGATCAAAAATAGAAAATAAGTTATTTATCATTTAAATGATAGCTTTTTATTATTAATATAATTCTTTAATTTTTTATCTTGTTTTAAAAATTTAATAAAAAATGTATTTGTTGTAATTATAAATAATGAAATTATAATTATTGTTGAAATTAGTGCTCAATTTATTGGAAATAGTTGTGGTATTAAAAAACACTTTATGTAATTAAAGAATGACATTCTTTTGTTATAAATTTAACTAGTTTTTTCATTAAAAGTAAAAATACTATGAGTTGGTTTAAGAGACCATTGCTTAAAATTCAGCCATTCAATGTTGTTAAAAAGAAATAAATTTAATAAAATTTTTAAGCGAAACAATTTCAAGTGAAATTGGTATAAAACTATGATTTGTTCCACAAATTTCTGAACATTGACCAAAGAACATTCCTGAACGTTTAGCAAACGAAAGACATTGATTTAATCGTCCAGGAACAGCATCTATTTTGATTCCTAAAGAAGGGACAGTTCAGGAATGAATTACATCAGCTGATGTAACTAAAAATTTAATGTTAGTATTAAAAGGTAAAATTAAATTATTATCTGTGTCTAATAAACGGAATATGTTTTTGCTTATTTCTTGTTCAGATACTATGAAAGAATCGAATTCTTTATTAAAATCTGAATATTCATAGGATCAGTATCATTGATGGCCAATAATTTTAACAGAAATTTGTGAAGAAAATATTTCATCTCTTAAGTAAAGTAAGTGAAGAGAGGGTAAGGCAATAAAAATTAAAGTTAATGCTGGAATAATTGTCCAAATAATTTCGATTTCTTGCTCTTCTATTAAATATCGTCTAGTGAAATTATTTATAATAATATTAATTACTATGTAAAGGGTAATGATGGTAATTATTAAAATAATTAATATTGAGTGGTCGTGGAAAAAAATTATTTGCTCTATAATAGGAGAATTTCTATCTATAAATGATATTAAAGATCATGTTGCCATAAGTTATTTTAGAATAATATTATTTTGGTTAAAAGTGTGTTCAGATGGGGGAAAATATAATATTCATTCAATGGAAGAATTAGAAAATTGTGATCTAAGTGTTATTTTTTTTTCATTTAAAGCTATTCAAATTATTAAAATAAATAGATTTACTCCTACTAAGGAAATAATAGATCCTATTGATGAAACTAAATTTCATTTAGAATAGAAATCAGGATAGTCTGAGTACCGTCGAGGTATACCTCTTAGACCTAGAAAGTGTTGAGGAAAGAAAGTTATATTGACTCCAATAAAAGTAATAAAAAATTGTCTTTTTGCTAAAATGGAATTAAAATTTATGCCAAAAAATATTGGAAATCAATGGACTATTGCTCCTATAATAGCAAAAACAGCTCCTATTGAAAGGACATAATGAAAATGAGCTACTACATAATATGTGTCATGAAGAATAATATCAATTGAAGAATTAGCTAATATAATTCCAGTTAGTCCTCCTACAGTAAATAAGAATACAAATCCTAGAGTTCATAAAATAGGAGCATTAAATTTTAAATTTGTTCCGTGTAAAGTAGCAAGTCAACTAAAAATTTTAATTCCTGTTGGAACAGCAATAATTATTGTAGCTGAAGTAAAATAAGCACGAGTATCTACGTCTATACCAACTGTGAATATATGATGAGCTCAAACAATAAAACCTAAAAGACCAATGGCTGATATAGCATAAATTATACCTAAATTCCCAAAAGGTTCTTTTTTCCCAGCATGGAAGCAAATAATTTGGGAAATTATTCCAAATCCTGGAAGGATTAAAATGTATACTTCAGGATGACCAAAGAATCAAAAAAGATGTTGGTATAAAATTGGATCTCCTCCACCTGAAGGATCAAAAAATGAAGTATTGAAGTTACGGTCAGTTAATAATATAGTAATTGCTCCGGCTAGGACAGGAAGAGAGAGCAATAAAAGAATAGCGGTTAAAAATACTGATCATACAAATAGGGGTATGCATTCTAATGTTATACCAATTGATCGTATGTTAACAATTGTTGTGATAAAATTAATTGCACCTAGAATTGATGAAGCTCCGGCTAAATGAAGGGAAAAAATTGCCATATCTACGGATGGTCCATAATGGGAAATATTAGAGGATAAAGGGGGATAAACTGTTCATCCAGTTCCTGCTCCACTTTCTACTAAAGAAGAATTAATTAGTAAAAATAAAGAAGGGGGTAAAAGTCAAAATCTTATGTTATTTATTCGTGGGAATGCTATATCTGGAGCCCCCAATATGATAGGGATAAGTCAATTTCCAAATCCTCCAATTATTAATGGTATTACTATAAAAAAAATTATAATAAAGGCGTGTGCTGTAACAATAACATTATAAGTTTGGTCGTTTCCAATTAATCTTCCAGGTTGGCCTAATTCTATTCGAATTATAATTCTTATGGATAAACCAATTATTCCTGCTCATCTTCCAAAAATTAAATATATAGTTCCAATGTCTTTATGATTAGTAGAAAATATTCATCGCGGTAAAATGACTGAAGTTTAGGTGATAAATTGTAAATTTATTTATGGGTTACTCCTTTTGCTATTAAGATTTATTGAAAATAATTTTTACTTTGAAGGTAACTAGTTTCCTTAACTTAAAATCTTTTAAGTTATTATGTTTAAAATTAAAATGGTTAAAATAATATTTAGATTTACGAAAAATCTTTTTATTATTTTATTAATATTAAACATTTTAAAATGTTTAATATTAATAAAATACATTGGTAAAAAAATTCGTACATAAAAATAAATATTTACTAATGATGAAATGGCCAAAATAATTGCAGAAACTAAAGAAACTTTAATAATAAAGAAAATTGACATTAATTTTATAAAAAATCCTAGAAAGGGGGGTATTCCTCCTAGAGAAAGCATTATAGAAATTAATAATAATTTTATATTTGTATTAATTTTTTTAAATATTAAATTGCTTATTGAAATCAAATGATTTTTTTTTAAAATATTAAAAATTTTAAAAAAAATTAAAATGTATAAAATTAAATAAAATACTCAAAAATTTCTTTGAATAAAAATTAAAATGGTTATTCAGCCTATATGAGAAATAGATGAAAAAATTATAATTTTTTTTAGTAATTTTGAATTTAGTGCTATAATTGAGCCAAAAACCGAGGAAATTATTCCAAAAATTAATACAATTTCTGATTTACATTTTGTTAAAATAATTAATGGAATTATTTTTTGGAATGTTAAAATAATAAAAAGGGGAAATAAATCTAATCTTTCTCTGATTATTGTAATTCAAAAATGAAAAGGAATTATAGCCAATTTAATTATAATGGCAATATTAATAATAATTTTAAAAAATATTCTAAAATTTATTAAAATTAATAAAGACCCCATAAAAAATAAAGAAGATGAAAACGATTGAATAATAAAGTAGGTAATTATTGCGTTACATCTTATTAAATTTTTAGAGTTTATTAATGGAATAAATACTATTAAATTAATTTCTATTATTAACCAAAATGTAAATCAGAAATTAGAAGAAATTGTAATTATAATTGTAATTATAATTATTCATATTATTAATTTTTTAAAAAAAATTAATAAAGGAATTAAATCATTTTTGGGGTATGAACCCCCTAGCTTTTTTAGCTTACTTTATT